AGACTACATCTAAACAAACCTTACGTCTTCGTTCGGCTCATTCTTGCTTATCTCACCCTATTTCCTTACTTTAGCTTAGAAGTAGGCATATGGGAAGTTACACAAAGATGACTTATCGGTTGGCCTAAGCTTACTCGATTCCATTCTTTCCAATATCATATACGCCTAGTGAAATGCATCTATCTCCTCTCCTCCCCTTCTTTCTTTTTATCCATTTTATATACCTAGTCGAAGACTACTTTAGATTATAGGGCGGGCTTTTCTACCCATTGACCGGGACCGATCACTGTGTTTGACCGCTCTTGGTATTCAGACCTTGGACTTTTTCGCTAGGAGCTGATCCATTCTTTAAGAGCTCTATACATAAAGAGAAGGCGTATTCACTTAAAGGACTTTGAAATCTACCCTATGCCCCGAAAAGTCTAGGCACCTAAATAAAGTAAAGATGGGATCCCTGACCAATAGATTAAGCTATCCAATGAGTTAGGAACCTTTTTTCTTCCCCCTTCTCTTCTCCGCTTTGCTCTGTTACTCCTTTTGCAGATGGTTGGTCACCACTCTTAGGCTTTTTGTTCTCTGCTTGTGGTGGGTCTCCAATCTTGATCCGGTGCTGACTTAATAGGGAAACCTACCCAGAAAATGCCCCCTTTTAGACACCTGCCGGTCCGGTTAACAAAGCCTGTAAACCAAGAGCGGAACGAAGAGCTAAAACGTCACCTTTACCCTTGTTAATCCTATTTCTTTCTTACTTGTAAACCAGACCGCGTCATTCCTTTTTTCTTTCTTTGGTAAGGAAGGGACGGCTATTCCCACAGGTTGATCTTGCTAAAATGTGCAGCGGTAAGCAACTAATAATCTCGATGCAGGACTGCCGTTCCCATAGGTTCCTCCTCCAAAACCTTCTTTGGCGAAAAAGACTGGAAGGGCTTATTCCCACTGCTGATTACTGAGAACCTTCTACCGGGAAAGATTTCCTTCTATGCCTAGTGGTTTTTGAATTGGAAATGGGAAATGTTTGGCAGAGAGAATTTACTAAAATTCCACTATGTTATGTATACAATGATCGGGTTGCGTCTGGTATGATCGGGGTGCTTTATCTAAACTAGGCAGGTTGGCTAACTTTCCTACTCTGATAGCATCTCTGAACGGCCCTCAACCGCCGTAACGAAGGAATGAATCTATTAAGTGGGAAAGAGCCCTCGTGGCAGCTATATCCGCGAGGATTCCAAGTGTTCTAATTCATCTCGTTACAGACCCACATCAAACATGCAACTGCTTGTCGCATACTCCCGCTACTCCGACCTACGCTTCTCACATCGCATCCTTGGTCCTTAAACGACGGTATATTCTTTTTTCCGGGTTCTATGAGCGTAAATGGAGACACTTCCCCCTTCTTCGACATATGAATATGCCTCGCCTCGAAGATAAAGAAATCCTGAGTAAGGAGAGAGATTCTCCACACGAACGACCCGTCAGGTTCGAACTGACATAGGTGAATCGGACCAACACCTATCTTACACCAACAAGGAGTCGCTTTGTTTGCGCAGTTGGCAGGCCGCCTTCCTAATCTGCGGGCTCACCGGTCAAAAGAGTCCTCTATCCGGACTCCCCCTAGACCTCTGTCTGGCCTAGGGAACTTATCTAAGCTCGAGAGCTCCTGTCTCCTCACTTAAAGCGTAACCGGCTCACCTCCCCCCATCCCCCTTTCCATTTAATCACTGACAAAACCCACCTTTCAATTGACTTAACGAAACGACTTCGACTTTCGAACAATCAATCGTAGCAGCTCCTGCACCGATGGAATTTTCCATCATGCCCTTCCGACTAGTCAAAGTATTAATTTAATAGAATCCACGGTCAAACCAACACGGATTTAGGGAAAGAGAAAGATCTATAATCATCTTCCCTAAAAAGGAAGCGAAACAAATTCTCATCGTTGACCACGAGATGTTCCAGTATCTCATAGGTCGACCAACCATCAGGCACTCCAATTTTGCTTTCGTCCAATAGAATATCTATATAGTTCACTATTGTAGAATGGAGGGATGCTCAAAAAGTTTCGTCATTACTGACACTTTCCATTGAATTGGAGGGAGAAGGGTGGGTTGATGAAACTGGGGACAGTTCCTCACCCGAGGATTGCATTTCCGCTTCAAACTGGATCCCTTATTCTCTTCTAGGCAAGGATCCTTTCTCCTCAGAGTAGTCCTATAGAAAGAATCTCAGACGGCTTTCATTATATTATGCTTCCTTGTCCGTGTGGAACATGTGTGAGCATTATGTTTTTCCAACAAGTGATCCGACTGGAAGAAATGTTATATGAGGACTTCGAGATCAAATAGAGAATCTGTCTCTCCATTCCTCGTGAGCCACTTATTTCTCCGAAATCAGAGATCAGAGTTATTTTCTTCCTTTTTCCAAAATAGTCGACGGTCTTACACCATTGGGATACTTCGGATAAACTGGAGTACATATATGATAGACCGGTGCTAAAACCTTTTCTCGAGATATCTTCCAAATTCTTAGGGTCCTTGCTCTGGATCTGGTTCCCCCGGTGCGAAAGCAGTTGGTTCCGTAGTTTGAGAATTCTGCTAATTCCAAGTATTCCATTATTATTATTAAATAAGAAAATATAAAAAGTAAAGAGGAGAAGGCATAACCAGAAGAATTGTGAGAAATAAGTCAATTTATCAAGTTGAGGCATTTCGATTTGGATTTCTCATAAGTCAGAAAGAAAAAGATTAGCTTGACGGTAGACTGAACACCCACACAATCTCGATTTGACAGAGATAGACTGTCATCGCCATCTCTTTGGACATGCATGTGTGAAACAAATGGACTGAACTGAATTCAGAGTGACATCGCATTTTCGATCTTAGGCGAACGATGGGTTACCGGGTCTACGACCTCGCAAGGCAAGGCACTACTGTAGACCTCTTTGGGCCAGACGCTTTCTCAATCGAAAATGGGGAGAAGGACGGAGTCTATCACCTACGTCATTTCGAGATGCGCTTACCACGTCGGAATCAGCTATTTCAATTAATTGCTTGCAAGTAGTTCTAGTTCAGGCTTCCATCTCAGAACAAAACTAATATGACATGGCGTTCAATTCCTCATCGGAGGACAGGGCAGCAGGAGCTGTGATAAAAAAACGTTGTAAACGACTATACCCTAGTCGACTAGGGTTCTTCTACCCCGGCGACGACTCGATCTCGCCTCTGTGTCCGTACCGGCTCTGATCTCGCTTTCCTGTTTGACATGGATTCCACTACCCGACTGTACTGGAGCCTAAGTAATAGCCCCGGCCGTACTTGTGAACCAGTAGAGAGAAAGACTCCCATAACTTCTTCGAACCTCGTATGGCCTTCCATACCAATTATCCCTATCTATTGTCAAGTCACGCCAGCCACACACAGCTTCTCTCTTTTCGCGGGCACTTAAGCCCCGGGTTTTCGGAGAGCGAAAAGCTTTGGCTTATCTATTGCTTAAATCGACGAGTTGCATGTAACGTCGAAGACCAGTGAAACTGGAATCAAGAAGATACTTGACCCCTTATTTCCTTGTTCTTATCATTGGCTTGAATTCACCCAGACGGAGCTCCTCTTCTTCTTGCTTTTCCCGCTGGATTGTGTTATTCATCCTTTCTTTGCAGATCCTGTGGTTGAGTCAAGGAGCTATACCCGGACTCGAAGGAATGAACTTGTAATAAAATCAAGTATGTATTGAGAAAAGTATAATAATGTTTACTTTTACGAATCCATATTCCTGCTCCCTCGACCTTAATTAACTCCCCCATCCTGCCAAGCCTCAGCTGCCAGCGCATTGTATCTAAGCACACTGCGGCAAATTGATACAAGTAGCTAAAGATCTCGCATCCGACATCTCCGGCCGAACGGTTAGGCAACACTAGGGCGCCTGGGTAAAAATTCCGCTTACCAAACAAGATGTCGAGAGGCGAACTCTGTAATTCCCCTCCTGCAAAAGTGATAGCGGCTGTAGCATCCGTGTGGAAGAGGGTAAGCTTTCGGCAAACACCTTTTTCAGATTGGAAAGGATGAATACTTGTGTTGGGTCCTGCAGACCAGGATAGCCTCAGATCAAAACCTAATAAATGTACCTGGGGTTGATCATAGAAGCCTGGGCAATAAGTATTCAGGAATTTGAGCGCTTATGTAGCTAAAAACTCTGCCACCTGAATACTTGATTCATTAAGGTCGTCACCCTATACCCGGAAGTCTCTATCGTTTTCTTTGTCTGTTAAGCTTCACAGGGTTGGGACTCCCTAAATCAAACTGCAATCGTTGTTTATCAACCACTCACGACGACACCGAGATCTTCGACTTAGCTCCCACAGGTCATCCACCCGGGGCGGAAGATAACGAAAGGGAGACAAAGTCCTAACTAAATCAACACACAATAACCTCAACCTTCTACCCATTCCATCCATCATATCAGTCGAGTCGAGGAGATTCGTTCTTATCTATAGATAAGGCAAGAGAGAACTTATGACCTCGCGGATGGAGAGGGATTCGAACCCCCGGTATTCCTATCAATACTTCGGTTTTCAAGACCGACTCTTTCAACCGCTCAGACATCCATCCCTGCGCTCGCCCGCCCTATCTATCTGCGCGCTGGCAGGTAGGAACAACTCTATGTGATTCGCTACGCTTGCTTGCGCCCCACCCCGTAAGCTGACTCTATTGCCTAGCGGTTAGCGACACTTTTCCGGTAGTACGAATCGCTACGCTTCGCTTCTTTCTATATGATAATATGCACCGTCGGTTGCTGCGCTCCCTGCGGGTAATAGCAAGAGAGTGAAGAACGAACGATCCTCAAAAAAGTCAGCAGTGAATGAGTCCGACTCGAGTTCGTGAGTCAAAGGCGTGGCAAGAGAGCGAGTTCGACTCGCGAACGATCCGCAAGTGAAGGACCGATCCTTTAACGCCAGTACTGTTGCGAGACTGGTACTTGGCGGCTCACGAGCAACATATAGACTAAGGTTGCCCATCACTCCCTCGCTCCTTTTTTAAGGCCCACCGCTCCCCCTTTCTTTAAGTATCTATCCCGGCTTGCATTTTGGGGCGAGTACTACAGTTCCTCCATAATCACACAGAACGCCCAGCTTCGCAGAGCTGCTCTCTCCCCAGTCCACAGCAAGGTGTGGAATCTGGATCTACTGTGTGTTCTGACTCTATTGGATCAAGTCAGATACTAAGCCTTCTACTACTTAGGAGATAAAATGCTATATTTCAGAGATTTTACTCTATTACTGTGTGTTTTCAGGGCTGTTCCCGAGCCAGGTTCCCTGGATCCATTCTGACCTAAATGGATGAATGAAGAAGGGGGCGAGCAGATACGACGGCCACACACACTTCTTTTTAGCCGAATAAAGCCGGATCTACTACACGGCTAGGATCAGAGAAAGATTGAGAAAGCAAGATCAAACCTACTCTACTGTCGATTCAAAAGGTAAACAGCCCCCTTCTCTTACCTACTTTGACTCATATCTTCGGTATACCTCAATACAAGACAAGCACTGGAAAGGATATTCAATAAAAACCGGGCTATCGCCCTATTCTCTCTCAATTAAATGAGGGGGAGTACCTTTTCTTTAGCTTCCAACATGAAAGATTGACCCCCTAAAGTGCCAGATATGCAAGTTTGATGAAGGACTACTTACTTAGCTTAGCAAAAAGTGGACTTCAGGAACTGACCTAAGAATAGCTCTCTCTCTAATACTCTTGCAAAGAATTGGATACGTGGAAAAATGCTAAAATGCCTTTCATTTCTCTTATAGGGTCTTTCTTTGTCCTACTTATAGTATCTTTCCTCCAGCCTATCGAAACTCGTGTTTTTATTAACCAACAACACATGCACTTTGTTAGAACTAAATAAAAGGTTATTCAATCCACTAGTGCAACTGAAGTGAAGGAATTATCTATTCTGAACCTCCACAAGAAAGAGCTCATAACCACTGCTTGTGAACAGCTCTCCTCAACTGAAGGCGCACTACTGTTACTATCAGTCTAGTCTCTCGAGGGCACTCTTTCGATCTCGAACAAACTTACTTCTTTTGCCGGAAGATTCAGAAAACCCGATTTCCAGTCCTGTCTTAAGAACCCGACTCCAAAGAAAGAAAAAAGAAAAGCGGACTAAAAGAGAACAACAAAAGAGAGATCACTTTCGACGATTGAACAGCACTTTTATATCCAGATTGGAACTGGACTTGAACCTTCATATCCAGATTTCACTCCACTTTCACTTTCATATCAGGAACGTCGACTTGCACTTTCAATAGTGAATTATTCACTTTCCGGAATTGGCTCATATTCACGAAAGACGAATAAGACCTTTCACTCCCTATTTCACGTATAATCGAGAGACTAAGAATATCAGTGCCTTGGGTAAATGCCTACCAAAGGGAGAAGATTACCGAACTTTTTTCTGTCCTCTTCGCTTCCTAAAATATTTAGGGAAAAGGCCTAGTCGGCCACCGCTTGCTAACGACGGAAGGCATCGTCAATGAAAGGGTCCTCGCGTGGGACTTAGTTGGAAAGGTAGGTGTTCGGCATGTCCCTTGCTTGCGAACTTATTTAGTAGGGCGGGTAGCTTTGGAGATCCCATTTTTGACGTTTACCGTTGTCCCCAGACTTCACTCTTTCAACACTTGTCTACTTTCGAAATAGTCAGGCGGGTCCCTGTCCCTGTCTCCAAGTGTGTGATCCACCGATTCACTGAGTGGGTCTTTCTTACCGCAGTTTTCCCTATCTCTTAAAGCCCTATCAGACTTCCGATCCATCCCTTGTTTGCCGATTGAGGAAAGCCTTATATGGTCTCAAACAAGCACCCAGAGCGTCGGTTTGCAAAATGAAAGATGGCCATGGTGAATGAAGCTGGATTCAGACAGAGCTCGTGTGATCATTCTTTGTTTGTTCGTTATACGGCTTATGGTATGGTTATTTTTGTTTTCGTATAACATTACATTATAAAAGCTGGCATTGTGAAATGGGAATTAGCTTTCTTTTTTCACACCTTCAGAAACAGTTCTGAATGAAAGATCTTGGTGACTTGAGGTACTTTATCGGTATTGAGGAATATAATCCCTATTGTGGGTACATAGATCATGAGCCAACAGAAGCCCTTGAGTTGATTTGCTCGATTTACCGCCACATACTACTTACTAAACGGACTCTACTTTAGGGGTCGGGTCTCGATCCGAGTTGTTTAGCGAATGACTCAACCAATACATCTCTACTTCGAGGTGTAAATCAATTCCACTCTTTACCCTATCCCTGTCTTAATGAAAGAATCGAATTTTCTACTTTGACCTTGCGAGCACCCACTCCAAACAGGGAGGGCGAACTCTTATCTCCCCGATCTCCAGGACCGCAAAATAGATGGCATTTTCTGTCTTCTTAGCCGACGTAAGACCTTCATCCGGCAGCAAAAAGCTTTCCCTTGGAGCAGCTCAAACGTCTTCTGGGTATGAAGAAGCAGGAGTGCACCACATGGAGGAGAACCCAACTCGCCTTTTTATGCCAAGTCACTGGACCGGCGAAACTGATTCCTCCGAGGTTGAGCTTTCAAAGCGGGATCGTTCCAACGCGCCCACGCCTTACTGCTTATTCAGGGGCGGGCGAAAACTCCTATGGAACCATTCGACATTCATAGCCTTTCAATCCTATTCGGATCTTGCAAGACTGGAATAGGAAACGAAAGTCATCCTGAAAGATGCTAGGAGCTTCTTCCCCGCATATCCATCCTAAGCTGGAACTGGCTACCCGATCGGCCGGATTCCAAATTCTCTGCTCGGCTTCGATGATTGGGACATCGAGGACGGCCACGTGAGAGAGAGATTTCGAAGCTCCCCAAGTATGCTTTGATATTCAGATAATAGACTTTGTATCTCCATTGGAATTTCTTCCGTAGGTTGCTCATCTCCTTTTACAATTAATGCAGCACACATCTTTGACTCCTTCATGTCCTCAACAAATTCATTTGAATTTTGAGCAATAGCCAACATACTCTTCTCCCCTACTTCAGAAGCAATGCTAGAAGCCGGAAGTCTAATTATCTTTAGCTTGTTCCAATTCCAAGTGAAAGAGTAACAATTCTCCCTTCCTTTGTGTGTGGTATCCACATCATATTGCCAAGGTCTTCCAAGAAGAACATGGCTTGCATCCATATCAACCACATCACACAATATATTCGAGCGATAATATTTACCCAAGGAAAGGGGTAAGTTGCATTGCTTTGTGATTCATAGTTTTGCTCCTTTCTTGAGCCAACCAATGTGGGTGGTCTTGAGTTTCAAGGTTTAGATGATTAACCAAGTTTTCAGAAACTAAATTCTCGCAACTGCAACTATCAATTACCAATTTGCATACCTTGCCATTAACAGTGCATTTGCTTTCCAATATCTTCTTCCTCTGTGTCTCTTCTGGTTGCATGGTTGAGCATAAAAGACGTTTGACCACACATACTACTTCTTCTCCCTCTTCTTCACATAGGTCTAGTTCATCTTCACCATCAGATCCTTCCACCTCTTCCTCATCACCTTTTCACAGCCGACAAGCGGCGCATTTAAGCCCACTCATCAAGTTCTGCTGGTAAAACTGCTTATGTTGTAAGCCCGAGAAGACAAGCTTAAACATAAACTCTGACCTACTTCCCCAAGACTATATGACCCGCCCCACATATTGCTACTCATGAGCCTATCTTTATTACTTTGCTTATCTGATAGGAAGGTTAGTCACAAGAAAAGCCTTTATTCTTTCTCACATGAACTGAATAATTATTCCCCCTCCCTATATTCCATTTAGAAATCACCGGTCTGTGCTTGCTGCCAGCACACTCGATGGAGACACCCTGGGTTCTTATTCTAGAGCTTTCTTCCAATTGTAAGTTGCCTCTCTGTCTATGGCAATTTCCTTAGCCTACGAAAGAGAAGCCACCGATGATGCCAAGGGTAGATAGAAAGCGAACTGCCCTTCTGTGGACCTTGCTTTCTTCTTGAGGAACTCGTTCATCCAAGGGCTCGGTATCAGTATTCTGAATGCACTTTCAAGTAGTATCAAGACTAGGCCTTATTTTTCTTAGTTTCAGAAGTATCCCTTTTCCGAGTGAATTAGCAAGAGCACGACTCGCGACCTCTTATTCTGCGACATCTTCCTTTTGTCGCCTAATCTTCCGTTCCTCTCTACCTATGAGCTTCCAAGTAGGTCATTCCAGGCCGTCCATTTAGAAAGGGCACCTCCCAGGTTCTCATAGCATCTTGCTTTCCTGGTTCACTCTGCCAAGATGAACTCTTTCTTTGTTCAAAGTCAAAGTCCACGTCAAGCCCTCCATTGAGGCGGCCTGATTGTCTTATTTATTCTCTTCCCAAGAAAGAATTTCTTTCCTAAAGAGGAAGTTACATTTGTAGCAGTCCAAGAATAATCAACCTTTTGCCAATTGGTTCCCCATGAAAATCCTTGTTTGGAATTGTAGGGGGGCAGGGAATGCAACAAATCTTTTCTTTTCAGTAGATTCTCGATGTATGCGTCCGGAAAGGGGAAGCAGCACCGATACGTCCGGCTCATCCACAGCTCTCTCTATCGACTCCTCCTTCCCGGGCATAGAAGATAAGATCCACGAGTTATGGTCTAAGCCCTTTCTTCTTCCCTAATCCAAGTAAGGGCAATACAAGGCAGAGTACCGCCATTCCCTCCTAGCTTCGGATGCCAGTTCAGAGCTTTAGAGAGAAGGTTTCCCGCTTGCATTGCTTAGAAGAAAGTAGATAACTCCCTGTACCTAGTGACAAGAAACTAAATCAACTCACTGAAGTGAAGTGCCTGGTTGTCTTAGTATGATAAGTAAAGCATTTCATTATCCGGTTTTGATTTCTTTCTCTTTTGTGACGTTATGTATTTTTTATGTAGGCAACGAAGTTGACTGATGGAAGGAATCACGACGACCTACTTGAACCTCCCTAACAAGACGTGCATGAGCTCAATACCATAGTTGTCCTTCAATCAATAATTATCGCTAGATCGTCTATGCGCTACATCGTCTCAAATTAGATTTGACTATTTCTTGGGGAACCTTTCTTTCTAAGAAAACACGCTACGATAGATAGACCCGAGGAAGGCAAGTTTTGTTCCACTTCCTGGCGCAGAAAGAACTTTGGTGTGTCTGCTTGCTTGTGCGAAGGCAGCAGAAATGAGCCTTCGCCAGAGTAGGTTTTGAGACGAGATCTTGATTGATCACTTAGTCTACCTTTTTTGACTCATTTCTTCGAACCTTTCCTCTCGACAAAACGGAACCGAGTGTGAGAGTAGCTGGGCAGGAGCCCTTGACCTGGCTGATAAACCGAGTCGATTCTCAAAAGAAGGCCCGATCAGAGAAGGATGGTGATTCGACTGAGCGACCTGGGAGGGTGGAATGCTGAAGTCTGCTTCGTGCCAGCCAGCATGCCTCACTTGAACCAACGAAAGGTTCGAAGTTGGATTTGGTCTCTCGAAATCACTTAGATAGTCTGCTGATGCATCCTCTTTCTCTATGAGAAGATAAGATGAATTTCATGACCATTTGCCTTATTTATTATAGTGGTGGGGGATAGAAAATCCTCCTTGTGAACCGTGTTTGTCTGAAAGTACTGTCTGAGAAGGGAAATGCCAGTTCCAAGAAATGGTCCCTCTAGTGGCTATACTGATTGACATAGGTAGCTTTCGTAGTCAAAGCTCACTGGGCCAAATGCTCTATTGGAGTGGGGACGAACACACACAAACAAGGTTCGAAGAACTTCTACTTCAGGCCTTGAGGAATCTATGAGGCTCAGCCAATGGGGTTGAGGCGCTTGCGGGCAATCAATAAACGAGGAGGTCGAATTATGGATCAAGGAAGGCTGCATCAGAAGGAAGAGTAGGTGGCTATGCTGTTGGCAGGGACTGAGACAGAGAGAGGGGGGCATAGCCCCTATGATCCCGGTAAAGAGTTCCAACTATGCTCTTCTCAGGTTCTTTCTTTCTCCTTCACCAGACCACAGAACTAATCAATCAACCTTGACCTAGACTTCCCATCTTCCCCACTTGATTCAGCTTGAAAGCGGAAAAGAAGCGACTTGAACACATCCTTCAGCTGGAAGCCCGATGGAATGCTTTCACGCCCTAAGAAGGAGTCATTCACGCAAAGAGAAGAGGTTGCTTCGCTTCCTAAGAATCATTCCTATTCCTAAACCTAAACTTGCTCACTACCCTTACTGAGACGGCTAACAACCGTCTTAAAGTTAGATTAGAATTCTTCGACTGAGAAAGTTTCTCTTTCGGCTGAGCCTTTGGTCGAGTCCCTATTCTATAGGATATAGTTTCAAGAGCCCTTGCTATATAGACACTTTGTTGCAAACAATCCCATCTGTCTATTAGTGATAGCTCCATCCTAAACTTCGATTGAATGAAGTCCTTCTGAACTGAAATCCTGAATTGGATTCGAACCAATATCTCTGACTTTTCCTTCAGTCCATCATGATGGGAGAATCCCGCTGCCCGGGATCCCGGCATCCCTCCCACCTTTCCGTGAGATATTAGCCTGAATTATCAACAACAACAAAAGAACTCCAATCCAGCAAAGAAAGTCAACCAAGGCAAAAAAAACAAACAAACCAAATAATCCTATTCTTCGAAAAACCTCCTAATGGCCCTGGCCATCTCACGACGTGGACTCGAACCACAATTGATCCTTTTAGTAGATCGTGGTCTGTCGTCCTCCTCATTATAGTCCTCCTAGAATTCAAGTCTTTTCGCCGGAATCCGGGTTGGATAATCTATCAAATGCTGGTTAAGTGAATTCATGTCGGATTATCAATTCATTTGCGTCGGACCTCTAAAAAAAAATAATGCAATAGTTTAGGATTTGCCCGAAAACTGTTTACCCAGTCAGTTAAGTCTCTACTTGCAAAAGTCTAAAGTTCTAAGTCAGTGACGATCCCCGATCTTATCCCATTCATACAAATGAACATATTATAGTATAGGATAGTAATCCCTATTATTAAGTAAGTAATTCACAATCCATATCATTATCCTTATATTTACTAAGTCCAATTTTAGAATACTTTTTTCTTTTTTAGTCCCTTTAATTGACATAGATACAAGTACTCTACTAGGATGATGCACAATAAATGGTCAGGATAGCTCAGTTGGTAGAGCAGAGGATTGAAAATCCTCGTGTCACCAGTTCAAATCTGGTTCCTGGCACAGAAAAAAGGATCTACCGAAATGGAAGAAAGGACATCAAGTATAAGACTCGATCTTATACAAGAATGTATTTTTCTATACGAGAGGAACGGAGCTTTTCTGCCCCTCGAGCCCCGCTTTATAGAGCAGGCGCTTCGTTCCTATCTGTCCGATATTAATGCAACCGATTCTTTCACTGTTCTCCAAGCGTCTTATCAAGATCTGCGGGAGAATGAGGGAAACGGATACTCAATTTAAAGTGAGTAAACAGAATTCCATACTCGATCTCATAGATCCCTATAGAATTCTGTGGAAAGCCGTATTCGATGAAAGTAGTATGTACGGCTTGGAGGGAGATCTTTCCTATCTTTCTTCTTTTTCTCAAGGACCTGTAAGAAGAAGCAAATCCCTTTCTTGAATGGCCGAGGAAGAGGCGGCACTGAACAGAACAAGATCCCCCTCTACCTATCCTTGGGGCTGTGCGCATTCTTAAACTTGAGCTGGGTAGGACTCAGGAGAAGGGTGCCTCGGGAGATAAGTAGTTCCTCACCTAAAGCCCTCGTAGAGTCTAAGTAGTGGACCGGAAATATGACATCCTTCCCGCTGTATTAGATAAGGTCTGGTTAAAGCCAGGTGTGCACATTATATTAATTATAGAAGAAGGCAAAGATACTGCCAGCTGTTTCTTATTGGTAAGCTTGCTTTTCGTCGAATGTCTCTAAAGAGTGATGGTGAGTCGAGTAGCATGAATTGTCTATCCAAGGGGTCGCTAATGCGTTATTTGTATAGGATCTCAGTTATTATTGTCAGCTAGATCTACATAATATGCTTCACGCGGAGCCCTTACTTGGTTCGATTGGCATTGAGCTTATCATCCACATAGGGAGGGCCCAGTGGAGTGAGAAAATGAACTATCCAAATTAAGCTAAGCCCGTGCAAACAATGAATTCCACGATTCCAACTACTTGATTTATCTTTTCATCTTACCTATGATTTTATTAGCACATAGTTATTGTAATTGCGACTTCCATTCCTTCCACTGGCGGATTCTGCCGCAAGATCCAAGCGGTATCGTGGGTGCACCACCGCTTCCTACAACTGGGAGAGAGCCGCAGGGCACCCCCACCCACTCCTGTGTTTGAGGAATTGTCTGAATCTAAAGCTGAATGCCGAAGATTTTTTTTCCTTGATTTGATGGCACGGATGTTCGCATCTGGGTTGACAAGTGCGAAACCCTCTTTAGGATGTACCAAATCACTGCACTGAGTGAGGTTTCAAGGCTCCGAACAGAGCTGTTACTGTTACAAAGTACAAGGATCAGCGGGTCTTCCCTTCCTTTATGAATGTGGTATTTATAGTACCGTATGAGCGTAAAATCCACACTTTCCTTCCAAAAATACCCAGTCCACCACTACGGCCATCACTGTCGACCGCATAGCAATCATGAAACCCTAAGGTCCTTGTTAAACACAAGACTCGATCCTTCGCTACTTGAGTCTCCACAACACAGAGAATCGAGGGGGCAAACTTGTTCACGAGATAACGAAGCTCTCGAATCGTCGCAGCGTTGCCAATTCCACGGCAATTCCAGCAGAAAATAAAGTACTCATGGTCCTGGCGAGATACTCCCCACGGCACCTCGAAGAGGCCCTAGACAACAGCGGAAGCGCAACAATCTCCACCAAAACAGGCAGCCAGGCCTACGATCCATCACAATTCTTATATCTAATAAATTTGTCACTGGAGCAAGACAAGAAGTAATTTCTCATCCAGCTATATACGAAAAATCTCGATCTTTTACTTCTGCTGAGGATAAACTTGTAAGCGTGATTTACGTATTACCTATATCATTATGTATTACCCGCCGAGAGGAGAAGCGGCTTGGCTTATCAATGCAATGTCCATACCGGGCTCTAGCTAAACTAGCCACTTTCTTTTCTACTTATGATTATGAAAAAGGGGGCCATCGACGAGTCTATGCAGGGAAGGCGTTTTGATCAAGAAATGGCACCCACCACTGGGTACCCAAATACATATCTATCGATGTATCACAGATCTATGCCGAGATCCCTCCTGTCCCTGTGCTGCATATTAGGCGCACTAAATTGGGGGGTTGGACTAGGTCAACGATGGATCCCACGCAAGAGGTGGGTAAAGGTGGTAAAAAGAAAGCTTATTCTAGCCTTAGGCGCCTTTTGTTGAAGGGCAGGAGCATAATAATCTCTCCTTGGCACAGGAGCTCTCTCATGAAATGAATCGCAAATGTAAGGGGACCGGTCTCAGGTGCGATAAGCCTTCGTGCAAGATCGACACAAGACGCAGTAAACGACCCACCTACTGCTTCTTTTTATTATGGATTTAGTTTGCAATCCCGGATACGAATTCCGCTACTCTTAAAAAAAAAAAAGAATTAGAAGCCAGAGGAAAATAAGGAATTAAGGTCCCGTAATCCCCAGTTATGGTTGTCTACCGATCAACTATAGCCTTTTTGAGCTCTACAATCATTATCATTGTGTGTGTCTATGTTTGGTTTGGCTCAAGTTCAACAAGAAGTGTTGGCTCGCTACAAACCGCGGGTTATGGATTACTGACGCCTCACCCATAGGGGTGGCTCCTAACAGAGCTAGCCGTACAATCTAAAAAACATGCATATGGTGGACCAACGCCTGCCTCCATGAACTCAGTATTCGGAAAGGTACCGTTTCCCAAACTTGATTTGACTAGCTTCTTGTGATGACCTGGCCGCAGCCCCACGGAAACAGTTTACCAGAGACTGTATTCGAGTTCGAAAGAAAGATGAGTATTCTGTATCTCAACGAAAATACTCCCACTCCGGGCGACGGTGAAAAGCTCAACTCCTATCCGAGTCCAAATGCATGAACCATTCGCGCTAACCTCTCCTATTTTCTAAGGCAGAGCGGGTAAGAGTCATGACCTGGGTTGAAGAAGGAATCTATGTTCTTGGAAGCAAAGAAAGAACTCCGGTATCAGCAGATACCTTAGATTTTTGCTCAAAGAACGAATCAAACTAGTGCTTTCTGGTCCTTAGTATCCTTAACTTCACTTTATACGGACCATCTCGCACAGAGAGTTGCTTCCCTATACTTAACTAAGCACGGGACTGCATTCGAGAGTAGGTGGAGCAAGACGAACTAACTAGCTTTACTTCACGGACTAGAACTTGAGAGGTTCCCTTACTTAAATAGCTGAATAGAGAGAGAGTGTCATCTTTAGCCGAAGTCTTCCAATCAAGGAAATAGAATTCCTCAGCCAGATAAAGAAAGAAAAAAGCAATCAAATGCGTAATATAGTGATGTGATATGCCAGCCGCAGGATTGGGTACTTCACTCACTCTACTTAACTTTCCTATCCAATTACATAGAATTCTTACTCCGATCCGGATCCAATACACAAGAGATGGTCCAACGACGTAGGCAAAACTAGGATGAAATCAGGGACATGAGTTATCGCGAATTCAATTAAGTTTCTACTGGAACCTATTTTGTAGTAGAGCTACTCAAGCGGGCAATAATCTTCTTACGATATTTATAATCAACCAGAGTGAGGCATGCATAGGAAGTATCAAACCTGACAATCACACACCCGCCCTACCCACCATTAGACTTATTTATTCTCGTTTTTAGTAGATGCAGTTGGGACAGGAACGTGCGCCCAGAATGAAAAAGAGAAGCTACGATCTCGCTCGATTTCTTACTCATACCTTTATCCGTCTGCTATGAGTGTTAGATCAAGTCAATACGACCCTTTTCTATAAAGTTACGAATAGTTGCTCGTAGAAGTTATCGGAATCCAAAGTTAGAACCTACCTTCTCTGCCCCTATTAGCTTCTCTGTAAATCGAAGAATGCAAGACACGCACGAAAGTGGACTCAAGGTATCACCAAAGAGAAGAGTTCCTCGACAGCGGCTCTATATAAAGCATTTTATGCCCCATATCTAGGATCTTAAAATGGTGCATAGATGGTTCATGCAACGGCATTCGACTCAAAAGAATCGGTCATTAAAGCCGGGATGGATCCTTCACACACTAGGCCTCTCTCCAATTAATGTGTATTAAAGTTCCGGTCCATCTTATGAGGAAATATTGATACCACCTTCCACTAGTGTCATCACCAGCTGGGGCTTGTTGCTTTAGTAAAGATGGACTAAGAAGGACTTTTCCGATCCGAAGCTGGCGCATAACCTAAAGTCGGTTTGATATGATCTTATCTCCGGGAGGAAGGCAGCTTATGTGAAAACTTCCTTTGTGGTTTACAGTTCAAATAGATCAGGTGCCTATGTTGTTGATACACCGAAAGATACTAACGCTATGCTCCAATGCGGGATGAGGGCCAACGATTGTGATGAGTGGGGACCTTAGAGCTTCAAACCTACATACAGTGACCCTTATGGGCAGCGCCCTGGGCTGGCTATGTACGAGAGACATCAAACCGTTTCCCGGGTCCAAAGTTTCCATTTCCCTGCCTTATAGTCTTCAACGGAAAAAAAGTAGGGCGGAGAACTAGTAAGAATTGTGCCTGCCATTCAATTCGTGACGTGGATGATCCGCCGACGGAATCGATTAGGTGAAACGGCTCTGCAAAGTTTGTTTGTTCATAAAGGCTGCATGCAGCCTTGCAATTCGTACTGCATGGCGATATTACTCTACCACTCTCTAAATGGAGGCTCGATATCTTCACTTCATCACAAAGAAATTGAGTACTAGCACGCATTGCTATGGATGCTGCAACCGCAAACAGGCTTTCTGCAATTGCTACCGAAACGGAGCAACTGAAAAATGAGATTGAAGGGCACCGTAGCGTGCTAAACTACCTTTTGAGAAGTGTTAGAACAATGGATCCTGCTAAGAAAGAAGCGCGCATTCGCGCTACCAGAGAGCGCATAGAGGGTTTGGAGGAGAGGCAGGAAGCGCTGCGGGTGGAGCAGCAAGAGCTCTTTATTCGTCTAGCATCTCGCTAGAATAGAAGAGTCCGTCGACTCTTTTTAGTTTTCTAAGGTTGGTTTAAATTAAATAAGTGTCTGGAGACATTAGTTTTCATGTCAGGTGTTCTTTGTCTTAGTTTGATGGAGATCTACTCCTATGCTAAGTGTCTTTGTTTGGTTTGATTTCTTGTGTTTGCATGTATGGGCTAGCCGTCAGTGTTCAATGCTTATGTTAATATAATAACGCCAAAATGTGCTTCAAATTCATGTTCAAGTTGAAATAAGGCCGAAGGGCTAAGTGTACTACTGGAGATTAAGCCTTTCCAGCTCTTAAGTTTCCTTTTGAGT